AGTTTTGCTATTGATAGGAATTCCCTTGTTGAGACCCTATGAATCAATTGAAACCTCAGATTCATACTAGAACCACGATGATTTAATCAAGCAAAGCCTCAAGCTAAACTCAAAGGTTCTCTGAGTAAGAACCGTTTGATGATCACTTATTCAATGAATGGATGTAATAACTCAACAAAATCTAGAGAAACATTTGTCCTTTGTTCAAACTGAAAGAAGAAAAATCGTTTGATTTAGGAAATACCTATTTGAATTTTTTTTTTGAGTCCGGTTGCGAAGTCTGAATAGTAAATAGTAGGTATGAATCATAGTTCAAATATTTCTTTTCTTGATCTATTCTATATATTCCGTGCTCCAGATACTAGAATAAATATCCGACGAGGTAGAATCATCTTGATAGAGATGACAGGCCCATTTTCTGTATTATCAATAGGATCAATTATAACAAGTCACACACTCATATTCCGGAAATACCGAAACAAATAAATCTCACGGTCGAACTACCAGAATGGTCTAGAAATCCGAGTCTTTCTTAAGTAAAGTAATTTTTTTGATTGAAAAACTAGGACTTTATAGTTTAGTTCTTATGAACCTAACTCATTGAAATTCCATCCAGTAAAACGGAAGAATTATAAATTTCCAAAATAATAGATAGGAATATCGCAAATAGAGCCATTGCGACCCCCATAAGTGGTGTAGTCCCCCAGCCCGGTGCTACTTTACCATATTCCGAATTCAATGGTTTCAATAAATTCCCTACAGTAGTTCGTCTTGGCCCAGATCTAGAACTACCCTCAACGGTTTGTGTAGCCATAAAATACTATTCCTTGGTTGAGATCTGTTGACTTTGTATACCATTCCGTTGTAGTTGTAAATAAACGATCTTATCGTAGATCCATTGTGATCTTGAAATTATCTAAAAATGGAAACAGCAACCCTAGTCGCCATCTCCATATCTGGTTTACTTGTAAGCTTTACTGGGTACGCCTTATATACCGCTTTTGGGCAACCCTCTCAACAACTAAGAGATCCATTCGAAGAACACGGGGACTAGTTGAAGTAATGAGTCTCCCATATTGGGAGGCTCATTACTTCAATTGAGATAATGAAAAATTATTTCATTTTTTTAGTTTTAGTCGGAACCTTAGGCGGTTCTCGAAAAAAGATAGCGAAAAAAATTATCCCTAAAGTCGAGACTAAAAGGAATGTATAAACCAATGCTTCCATAGATTCGATCGTGGTTTACAATTATAGCTTCCACACCTATTCATTTGGGATCATTTACCATATAAAGAAAAGTAAAGAGTCAAAGAATAAATGGTGATTCAAATCAAGATTTCTCCGGTACCTTATGTCAAATCAAAAAAAAAAAAATAGAGGCGAAAGATACCAGAGCAATGTTGTATCAGACTACTTGTCTCCTTGTAGTTGGATCCCCAAGTTTTTGAAATGTTCCAAATTCCACTTGAGCATCCAAATCTGGATCAATACCAGCAAAAACATCTCTGAACAAGGTTCTAGCACCATGCCAAATGTGTCCAAAAAAGAAGAGCAAAGCAAACGTAGCATGCCCAAAAGTGAACCAACCCCTTGGACTGCTACGAAAAACACCATCGGATTTCAAAGTAGCCCGATCTAATTCAAAAATTTCACCTAATTGGGCACGTCTAGCGTATTTTTTTACAGTAGCAGGATCACCATAACTAACTCCATTGAGTTCACCACCATAGAACTCTACAGTTACACCTACTTGTTCAACACTATACTTTGATTCTGCCCTTCTAAAAGGAACATCGGCTCTCACAATTCCGTCTCCATCTACTAAAACTACCGGAAATGTTTCAAAAAAAGTAGGCATACGACGTACAAAAAGCTCGCGCCCTTCTTTATCTCTAAAGACGGGGTGTCCTAACCATCCAACAGCTATTCCATCCCCGTTGTCCATTGAGCCTGCTCTGAATAATCCCCCTTTTGCCGGATTATTACCAATGTAATCATAAAAAGCTAATTTTTCGGGAATTTTAGACCAAGCTTCCGATAAACTCAGATTTTCGGCTAGTCCGGCGCTAACTCTTCGATATATTTCTTGCTGAAAGTATCCCTGATCCCACTGATAACGAGTGGGACCAAATAATTCGATTGGGGTAGTTGCTGAACCATACCACATAGTTCCAGCAACAACGAAAGCTGCAAAAAAAACAGCAGCGATACTACTAGAAAGTACAGTTTCAATATTTCCCATACGTAATCCTTTGTATAGACGTTGAGGCGGACGGACACTAAGATGGAATAGACCTGCTAATATGCCCAATGTACCCGCAGCAATATGATGAGAGGCTATTCCTCCCGGAACAAAAGGATCAAAACCTTCCGCGCCCCACGCTGGATTTACAGATTGTACTTTTCCAGTTAGTCCATAAGGATCGGACACCCATATTCCAGGACCATACAAACCTGTTACATGAAATGCGCCAAAGCCAAAGCAAGCCACCCCTGAGAGAAATAAATGAATTCCAAAGATCTTGGGCAAATCCAAAGAAGGTTTTCCCGTACGCTCATCACAGAATATTTCTAGATCCCAATACACCCAATGCCAGATAGCTGCCAAGAAGCACAAGCCAGAAAACACAATATGTGCCCCTGCAACACCTTCATAACTCCAAATACCCGGATTCGTTATAGTTCCTCCTGAAATACTCCAACCACCCCACGAATTGGTTATTCCTAAACGAGTCATGAAGGGTATAACGAACATACCTTGTCTCCACATTGGATCAAGAACAGGGTCAGAGGGATCAAAAACCGCTAATTCGTATAGAGCCATCGAACCGGCCCAACCAGAAACTAGAGCTGTATGCATTATATGGACAGAAAGCAATCGACCGGGATCATTCAATACGACAGTATGAACACGATACCAAGGCAAACCCATGGAAATACCCCTTTATCAAAGATAAATAGACACTATGTCACCTTATTTTATCGCATTGGAAAGGACTATACTATGTACCTAAGTACCTAACCTTTTCAGCGGATTCTGTATGAGAAAGAGTTAATATTTATTCCGTTCCATTGAAAATAACGGAACAATTCTGTTCATAAGAACAAAGAGAAGCAGATCTATTCTATACCCGATAAGTACCAATACGCAATGGGAGAATTGGTCCCATTTTGTGGGAACGAATGCATAGATACTTGTTTATCATTCGAACGATCGATTGCTCCGTTCGTTAAAATTTTTCTTTATTCATTCTATCTTACTCTATAAACCTTCCAATCAATCTATCTAGAAAATAGAATAAACAGAAAAAAGGATGAAGACAATAAACCCATTGTTACGTTTCCATATTAAAGTGAAGTATAGTACTTAATTTTTTTTTCTTTAATTTAATGCCCATTGGTGTTCCAAAAGTACCTTTTCGGAGTCCTGGAGAGGAAGATGCAGTTTGGGTTGACGTATAGTGCGACTTGTCAGACATATTGGGTCATATGGGATTTACCCGTTCTCTCCCCCGATCGAGATATCCTCTGTTTCGCCCAAGAAATATTGTATTGAGATTGAGTGAACCATCAATCATTTGGAGCGTGAAGTACAATTAGATCAATTTATATTGGGGATCAATATTATCAATTAGAAGAATTTATGGTTGACTTGGACTGATAAAATAAAGTCTCCAGGCTCCGCTCAGAAAATACCAAATTGGTAACAAATTGATAATATATGTACGATTACCACTTATATCATAAACGATTCTTATACTTACTACTTACTATAGGAGCGATCTCAAACTGCCAACCAATGGAGTAGTATGATGAATACATCGAATAGTTTGGAGAAGACATGAAACAAATTGAAAAAGAAGTCGTAACAAAAAAAAGTGGTACTGAGATCATTTGCCCTATATGTACAAATAGAATTCGGGCAGATCTTTTCCCGGAGTAGAACAAACATGAACCTAAAAAAATTGAAAGGGCCCATTCAGTAACAATAAAATGACATCGTGATTTGAATCTCGATGAAACAATACATCAATGAGAGGTTAGTTCAATAAGTTCAGTAAATTCTTTTTTTTTTTTTTTTAGGTAAGGGAACAAAAACTCATCTTATGTTTTTTGAAAAATAGAAGAAGAAAACCCCCTTCATTAGAAAAACAAAAACCTGTTACAGAAAAAAAAAAAGAAATAGAACTGGAATCGACACATTGATTCTTTTTTTTTTTCGCAATTTTATTTTTTGAACCGTATGCATCCAAAGGTGCACGTACGGTTCCTAAGGGAACCAATTTTGTCCTAATCAACCGACTTTATCGAGAAAGATTACTTTTTTTAGGACAAGAAGTTGATAGCGAGATCTCGAATCAACTTGTTGGTCTCATGGTATATCTCAGTATAGAAGATGATACTAGGGATCTTTATTTATTTATAAACTCTCCCGGCGGATGGGTAATACCAGGAATAGCCATTTATGATACTATGCAATTTGTGCCACCCGATGTGCATACAATATGCATGGGATTAGCCGCTTCAATGGGATCTTTCATTCTGGTCGGAGGAGAAATTACCAAACGTCTAGCATTCCCTCACGCTTGGCGCCAATGAGTTTTTTTATTTGAAAAAAAAAAAGGAAGACTATGCCTTCCCATATTGAATATGAATAATAAGTAATAATAGCATGGCACTTCGAGTTCGATATGAGCAAACCATTATTGTTTTTTTCATAACATGAGATTTTATGTCGAGATAGTAGTATGAAACAGAGGTCATTTCGGATTTGATCTTATGTGTCGGGGGTACATTTCAGCGTCACAAACTTTTCCACACCAGAATTTTCTTTCTGATATTTATGTTATGAAAGAAAAAGTACAAAAATGAAAAAAAAAAGATCATTTTTTTCCTTATTTGATCGTATCAGAAAGGAACTTTGGGATTGCTAAATCACAGACAAAATAAATATATAAAGCAACAGAACCATCATAGTATTTTTTTTACTCCTACGAAAGGAAGGGTGGTAAATGGATCATTCAACGATCTGGATCGGATGGATTCTATTTCTTTCTTCAATAGAATAGAAGAGAAGAAAAAGAAAAAGTAAATTCCATTGTAGAGCCGTATGCACAAAAGATGCCTGTACGGTTGTACAATTCTATTTTTTTTCTTATATTTTTTTATCCCTTACTTTAGCCCAATCATGCAAGATAGAAGAACCGTTCATGATGTTATATCAATATCATCAGGGTTATGATTCACCAACCTGCTAGTTCTTTTTATGAAGCACAAGCAGGCGAATTTATCCTGGAAGCGGAAGAACTACTGAAACTTCGCGAAACCCTCACAAAGGTTTATGTACAAAGAACGGGTAATCCTTTATGGGTTGTATCCGAAGACATGGAAAGAGATGTTTTTATGTCAGCAACAGAAGCCCAAGTTCATGGCATTGTTGATCTTGTAGCGGTCGAAAATGAAAATACTAGGGATTTCATGTAAATCCATTTCAAACCATAATTCGAATTTTCTGCGATTTGATATTGAATAGAAAAAAAAAAAATTCATGATCATCAATCATCAGGTTAAGATCGATCTAAACCAACCCATTCCATTCTAGAATTCTATATATACATACGACATGCCAACTATTAAACAACTTATTAGAAACACAAGACAGCCAATAAGAAATGTCACGAAATCCCCCGCTCTTAGAGGATGTCCTCAGCGTCGAGGAACATGCACTAGGGTGTATGTGCGACTCGTTCAGATCATGAGTTCGAACAAATGAGACAATTTTACAGTATCAATGACCAGTACCAATGAATAGGATAGATAGAGAAGATCTATCATATACCTATATTGTGTTTGGAATTTATGGTTTACATTGGTGCAAATCCAATCACCTAGATTTGAGATGAAAAGCAATTCCCCATTGGGGGCAAATGGTTATCCATTAAGCGGAGGAAATGGTATTATAAGAAGCAAAAAGGTTATACTCCTATTCTTGAAAGAACGGACTAACAGGGTCAGCTACCTAGCCAACTTTCATAATTAAATGCCGTCACTGTATGGATAACTCTTATTGTGAAAAGAACTATTACTGTATAATTGATGGGTAGAGCCAAAGAGTGTGAACTATACAAGTTAACAATAACATTTGATAAAATGAAAGAAGAGGCTCCGGTGTATAGAGAGGACCTCACCGTTTAAAAAAAAAAAGTAACCATAGAAACGATGGAACCCACTATTTTTTTTATTTGGTATCGTTAGAATTTCTTATTTCCAGGTGAAATACCTGGAAGGAATAAAAAATCGTGGTTGGGGAAAGTCATAGTAGCAAAAGCCATTGGAATTTATATTTTATATATCGGAATAATCCGTTTTGTTATTAATTGACGGGGGGTAAAGGATGACTGAAAGAAGAGAAATCAATTAGTTATTCATTAAGGTTTAATTTGATTCAATGACCAGAGTTAGACGAGGATATACAGCTCGGAAACGTCGAACAAAAATTCGTTTATTTGCATCAACCTTTATTGGGGCTCATTCAAGACTTACTCGAACGACTACTCAACAGAAAATGAGAGCTTTGGTTTCCTCTCATCGAGATAGAGGCAGGCAAAAGAGGGATTTTCGTAGTTTGTGGATCACTCGAATAAATGCAGTAATTCGTGAGAATAAGGTATTCTATAATTATAGTAGATTAATACCAAATCTGTACAAGAAGCAATTGCTTCTTAATCGTAAAATACTTGCGCAAATATCTATATCAAATAAGAATTGTCTTTACATGATTTCCAATAAGATTATCAAATAAAGGATATGATATTATAAAATATAATACAGAAATGATTGAAATTGAAACAGAATTCCCCGGAGAATGAACTCCGGGAAGATAGAATAAAAAAAATTAAGTAAGATAAGTAGTAGGAATGAACGAACATGTTTCAATAAAAAAAAAAAAAGATTTCTTCTTCCCCCATTTGTTATTTCTTATAACACAAGAAAAAAATCGGGATTCTAGGCCTTTTGAACAAAACATCAATCTGAGCTTGAGTTCCGATTGGAGTTTTGAGTCAATTGAGGAGTGTGTTTATTTATTTCTGGTTCTAGGACCAGTAGTTCTGGGGATCGACTCGGCTCTCTCAAATTGTTTCTCATTATTAAGAAAAGGTAACAAAGATAAAATACGAGCTTGTTTTATAGCAATAGTAATTAATCGTTGTTGTTTCAAGGTCAATTTATTCACCCGTCTAGATAATATTTTTCCTTGTTCACTAATAAATCGACTAATTAAACTCATGTTTCTATAATCGATTCGATCCCCCGATCCAATTGGGGACAAACGCCTACGAAAGGATCGCTTGTATTTACGAAAAGGTTGCTTGGATTTATCCATGGTTTATTCCTTATCTCTAAAATTCTATTTCTTTATTCATTTCAGATCTGACCGAAATAGGCTTTGATTCGCATCGTTTATATTATACATATCATATATAATACACATCATATGTATAGTATATATATATATATATATATATGAAAATTAAATCGGGTTTGATTTGTATTGTATATATTATGTATATTATATATGTTATATTATATGTGTTAAGTTAAATATGTTAACTTAAATATGTTAAGTTCTTCCTCTTCCTGTTCCTTGAAAAGATCGCGCACACGTTCCGTTCCATCTATTTCTTTATTTCCCCATGAATCGTATGCTTGTGACAATAGTGACAAAATTTTCTCAATTCTAATCGACTGGATGTATTGTGTCGATTCTTTTGAGTAATATATCTAGAAATACCCGGCTTTTCTTTATTGACACCATTTCGGACACAACTGGTACATTCCAAAATAACTCTGACTCTGACATCTTTACCCTTGGCCATGAACCCCCTTTTGATTTGGATCGACTTAACTTCTTCTATTTTCGACCCGAACTGAAGAAGAATAAAAGAACAAAAAAATAAATAAGAAAATCAATAGAAGTTACTAACTTGAAATTAAATTTTCATTTCTAAAGCTAAAGATTTCGTTGTGTTGTATGTGTTGTAATTATATAATTACAATTAATATTAATAGAGTAATGGTAATTATTAATAATAAAGTAATAATTAAGTAATACAATTTCTTTCTAACTATCAATTATTCCTATCTTAAATCCCAATATTTCATTTAAGTATCTTCTTTCTATGCTATGATTTCGTGGATCCTGCCCTAGATCTGGATACACATTTCCGTTTCTGTTCCCCAAAATTCGATCTTAGATTCACCAGATTTTTGTCGAGGTTCAATACACTTTTTCTTTTTCTTTCCTTCCTATCCTAAAGAACTGAAAAAAAAAGGAAGGGGCGAAATTTTAGTCACGTCACGTAGAATTGTATCCCTAATTTTCTTCATTTCTTCGCATCTTCATTTCTTCGCATATTAATAACTAGAATTAAAAAAAAGGGAATGACAAGGCATCTGGGAATAAACGATTAATTTCTATCAATAGACCTGCTAAAGACCCAAACCATAGAGTAGTTAGCACAGGTGCCACGGAAAGATATGTTTTTATATCTCGCATTGAAAATCCTCCTTCTTTATTGTAATACATATATGTATGGTCAGATGTTGTAGTTCAAGATCATTTGTATTTTTTTTTTTACTTTAGGCGGAATTCCTAACTAAAATAGATATGTACAATGAACCAATAGATGAGATTTTCCTGTCCCTAAAAAAGAAAAAGATGACCCCTTCTTCCTGAGCATTTCCGATAAATTTTTATTATTTTTTTTATACGTTAGGTTTCAGATGTATAAAATTCTTTTATTATATGAAACCAAAGAAATGACAAGAAAATTGTATATAGGTAGAGGGGAAAATAACAATGTGGAAAACAAGACAGGGATTTTGTACAATGACACTGTACAAGAACTTTAAAAAGGGATGTAGCGCAGCTTGGTAGCGCGTTTGTTTTGGGTACAAAATGTCACGGGTTCAAATCCTGTCATCCCTACCTATTACTTCTCTTATGGGCAGTAACGAGGGATTAATTAAGATCGATTGAAATTGGACATAATCTTTCATTTTTGCATGCTATACGTATGCAAGATATGTTTGGGGGTAAAAAAACCTTTTCTTTACACTACAGTCGTATCTCCTGTAATAAGAAAGCGCTCTTAGTTCAGTTCGGTAGAACGCGGGTCTCCAAAACCCGATGTCGTGGGTTCAAATCCTGCAGAGCGTGATTCCGTTTATGTTATGTCGAATCACAATAAAAAAACTTAACAAAAAAAGTTTAATTGAAACTTGAATTTGACCTCCCGCAGGGAGGAGGTCAATCAAAAAAAATAAATGTTACTCAATCAAAGGTCCAACTGATCACCACGTCTGTATTGTAAATATGCAGTTACGAATAATCCCGCCAAAGTAATAGGAATTAGACCTAAGACGATTCCAAATAGAAAAACTTCAATCATTTCGGTTTTTTGAGGGGATAAAAAGATGAGTAAGATCTATCCCTAAATATTAATCTGAATTACCCGTGAATCTCAATAACCAAGAATTGGCAATTGATGTGGAAAGGAACCATGGAACACCTGGAATCTCAGAGAAATATTCATTTTTATGAATTGTTCGTTCAATTCATTTCAAATAAGTCGTATCTTATTCAAACCAATCAATAGAGCTGGGGTTATAGTTAAAGCAGCCAGTAGAAAACCGAAATAACTAGTTATAGTAGGCATGAAAGAGCTAAATTAGATATGTTCTTTTGTTACATATGTTGATAAAACACTTACCTAAGTTTCAATTTTCCCAGATACAACAGTAACGGTAAGAAAAAACCAATTGACAGGATTAGTTTAGTTCAATTGAAAGTTCTTGATTCATCAGCTGTGACATCGATCGGTCCTGTGATTCCGAATCGACAGATTCATTGTGCAATTCGTGAGTTGAGTAAAGTAATAGTAATAAGAACTGTGTCGTGTAACTTCATTCAAAAATGAAATTATATTTAAGTAATTTT